GGCATTATAGCCTTACGGCTAGGTGGGTTTTTGGGTATTACATTAGTATTAGTCCGGGTGATTAGTATCTTGTGTGGAGTAGTTTTTATTGATTGGTTATATTGTTTAGTGGTTAAGTTTACATTTTAGTTTTAAATGAGTAATAGCGTGGTAGGTTCTTGTTTTTGGGGTTTGGCGAGAATAGATAGTACTGAAGCTGTGAAAATTTAAAATGGGGGGTAAGGGGGGTTTGCGTAAGGAATGTTTGGACATGGCACGTACATGTACATAGGGACAAGTCTGCGTACGTGTGCGCGTACATACATATAAGCGTTATCAAAATTGGTCATGTCCTTCGAGCATGAATTAATTAGCCTACATGGATATTTACTCATGTACATGTGGTGAGCTATGTCTTCCGAGCATGGAGTTCTAGTCTAGGTGATAATTATGCGGGTGGAGGAGGTACACGTTAAGTCCAGCTACAATCAATGGACCGGGCGCAGGCCGGCGTAGGCCATGTTGAGTCCAAGCATCCCCGAAAATTAAAAAATACCAGAGGCCTGACAGATCAGTTATGCCAAGGTCACGGGTTGATTGGTAACTAATCCATCGAGATGTCTTATTTAAGGGGAACGAATGGGCGGGTGTATTGGTATGGCCCTGAAGTAAGAACCAGATGCCAGTTATAGTTTCAGGTTAGTCACCCCCACGTTTCATGGGCCCGGAGCGAGAAGAGGGGCATTGGTGGGCGGGTTGCTGGTTTCACGGAGGATGGTAGATTAAGCTACTAACCGATGGAAGGGGATAGTCATGGTGACTGGGACTTCTCGGGACTTAATGCGCTAATGTACGATCAATATATGAATGTACTATGTACGACTAATAATGACATGTTTTATGTGCGTTGATAGGTATACATATTGTCTTGAATACTCGTGTGGTTGAGGTGTTAATGTAAGTTTCCATTGTATGTTTTATGTACGACTATAGGTCTTTATGTGCTTGCTTAATATCCATGTGGACAAGAAATGTATGTACGATATACATATATATGTATTATGTACTATTATATTAGTATGTATTGGTGAATTATGTATGGGGTAAAGCACGTAATGCACGAAGTACATAGTTGTAGGACTATTTTAGAAAAAATAAGTATATATTTTTATTCAGGGAATAGTTTAATTAGAATTTCAGCTTTGGGTGTTGAAGGTGAAGCTTATAGTTTCTTCCTTGAGGTTGTCCTAGGGAGGGTGATCTCCATTTTTGGTTTACAAGACCAAAGTATTATATATACTACAAGGGCTCTTCATTTAAGTATCTTGTTTTCGATAAGGCTTACAGTTGGTATAATAATAAGGATTAGAAAAAAGTATAGAATGGAGGCTAATTGCCCAATAGTTACGAAAGGGTGTTCGACGGGTTGGCCGCCGATTCATGTGAGGGTAAATAGGTCTGCTGTTAGAATTCAAAATATAATCTGGCTAAGTGGTCGGAATATTATGCTACGTTGTTTGGCGGTTTGTAGAATTGGGATGATTGCGAGGATTAAGATTGATATAATTAGGGCTAAAACTCCTCCTAGTTTATTAGGAATGGATCGTAGAATGGCATAGGCGAAAAGGAAATATCATTCTGGTTTAATATGGGGAGGAGTACTAAGTGGATTAGCTGGTATGTAGTTGTCGGGGTCGCCTAGTAGGTCAGGGGAGAAAAGCACTAAGATTGTTAGAGTTAATAGAAGAAATATTAACCCTAGTAAGTCTTTAATTGTATAATAAGGATGGAAGGGAATTTTATCTGATTCTGATGAGGTGCCTAATGGGTTGTTAGATCCGGTTTCGTGAAGAAAGAGAAGGTGAACTATTACTAGGGCTGAAATGATAAATGGTAGGATGAAGTGGAATGCGAAGAATCGGGTAAGTGTGGCCTTATCAACGGAGAAACCACCTCAGATTCATTCTACTAGATCGATTCCAATATAGGGGATTGCTGATAATAGGTTAGTAATTACTGTTGCACCTCAGAACGATATTTGTCCTCATGGGAGAACATATCCCATGAAAGCAGTTGCTATTACTGTAAATAGTAAGATAATACCGATGTTTCATGTTTCAGATAGTGTAAAGGATCCATAGTAAATACCTCGTCCTACATGAAGAAAGAGGCACAGGAAAAATATAGATGCTCCGTTGGCGTGCAGATAGCGAATGATTCAACCTTGGTTTACGTCTCGACAGATGTGTGTTACAGAGGAGAATGCAGTTGCTGTATCTGCTGTATAGTGTATTGCTAGGAACAGGCCTGTGATAATTTGAATGGCTAGGCAAGCTCCTAAAAGAGAACCAAAGTTTCATCAAGAAGAGATATTAGATGGTGCTGGAAGGTCGATAAATGAGCTGTTTATGATTTTTATTAATGGGTGGGTTTTTCGGATGTTGGTCATTAGAGGTTTTTATAGTTGAAGTACAACGATGGTTTTTCATGCCATTGGTCATGGTTAGAGTCCATGTGAAAACTATGGCATATACTATTTTTTTGTTGAGCATTATTTTTGTTTTGGGCTTTATAAGTTTTTCTTCAAAACCTTCACCTATCTATGGGGGTTTAGGACTTATTGTTAGTGGGGCAGTGAGTTGTAGTATTATTATAGGTTTTGGGGTTTCTTTTATAGGATTAATAGTTTTTTTAATTTATTTGGGTGGAATACTTGTAGTATTTGGTTATACTACGGCTATGGCTACTGAAGAGTATCCCGAGACTTGGGGATCTAGTATTATTATTTGGGGTGCTTTATTGTCGGGTATTTCAATGGAATTATTACTAATAGTTTGGTTATTGGAGCATGATGGGGTGGAAATAGTAGTTGGTTTTAATAGTTTGGAGAATTGAATTATGTTTATGGATAAGGGACTTAGTGTTATTCGTGAGGATTCTTTGGGTGTATCAGCACTTTATAGTTATGCTAGTTGATTAATAGTGGCTGCTGGTTGAGCTTTATTTGTTAGTGTATTGATTGTAATTGAGATTATTCGGGGAAAGTAGTTAGGAAACAATTAAGAGTATTATAAGTGCAGAGGCAATAAATGATATAAAATATATTTTAATTAGGCCTTTTTGGTTTGAGATTGTAGTAGAGAGTGCTATTTGTGTTTTGGATACAATTTTTGGTATAGTTTTTTCTAATCAAATAAGATCCAGTAGGGATGAGGCTGTGTTTTGGCTTATGTACAGGTTTAATGAGGGAATTGGGCGATGTATAATTGTTGGGAAAAATCCTAGTATGTTTGAGAATTTAAACATATCTAAGGGTATGTTTAGTTTGAGGTTTTTTGTTATGATATTTAATTCTATTGCCAGAATAAAGCCTAAGAGGGTCACTGTTATGGCTATTAATTTTAAATATATAGGTATTGTTATTTGAGGGGTGTTTGTGGGTAGAATGTTAAAGGATAGGAAAAATCCAGCGAAAATACTACCGATTATTAAGCGTTTAATAGGATTAATTAGTAGGGGGTTATTTTCGTTAACAATTGATATGGAAGTAAATCGTGGTTGTCCTAGTAGTGCATAGAAAATAATTCGGGTGCTGTAAACGGCTGTTAGGGATGTAGCAATGAGTGTAATAATGAGGGCTCAGGCGTTGATGTTAGAAGTATTTGCTGCTTCAATGATTAAATCTTTTGAGTAAAAGCCTGTGAGAAAGGGTATACCTGTAAGGGCTAGACTTCCAATAATAAGAGAAGATGAAGTAAATGGTATGGCTTTGAATAATCCTCCTATTTTTCGGATATCTTGTTCGTCATTTAGATTATGGATGATGGAGCCAGAGCATATAAATAGTATTGCTTTGAAGAAAGCGTGATTGCAAATATGTAGGAAGGCTAGGTATGGTTGGTTAATTCCTATGGTAACTATTATTAATCCTAATTGGCTTGAGGTAGAGAAGGCTACAATTTTTTTAATGTCATTTTGTGTTAGGGCACAGATTGCTGTAAATAGTGTTGTGATAGCACCTAAACATAATATTAGTGATTGGATGTTGCTGTTATTTTCTATTAAAGGGTGAAATCGAATTAGGAGGAAAATACCTGCAACTACTATAGTGCTGGAGTGAAGTAGGGCTGAAACGGGGGTTGGCCCTTCTATTGCTGAAGGAAGTCAGGGATGTAAGCCAAATTGGGCTGATTTTCCTGTGGCTGCAATTAGCAAACCGATTAATGGTAATATACTTAGGTTGTTATCTAATATAAATAATTGTTGAAATTCTCATGTATTGGAATATATAAGAAATCATGCTATAGTTAGAATAAATCCAATGTCTCCGATACGGTTATACAGAATTGCTTGAAGGGCTGCTGTATTAGCGTCTGTTCGTCCATACCATCACCCAATTAGTAAAAAGGATATAATTCCTACACCTTCTCATCCAATAAATAGTTGAAATAAGTTGTTAGCGGTTACTAGAATAATTATAGTAATGAGGAATATAAGTAAATATTTGAAGAATTGGTTAATGTTAGGGTCAGTATGTATATATCATATTGAGAATTCTATAATTGATCAAGTAACAAATAATGCCACTGGGATAAATAGCATTGAGAAATAGTCTAGTTTGAAGCTAAGGGTTAATTTCAGAGTTTGGATAATTATTCAATGTCAGTTGGAAACAATTGCTTCTTGTCCTGAGAAAATAAATAATGTTGTAGGGATAATGCTGGTAATGAATGCGTATGCAATAGATAGCTTTACGTATGATGTGTAGGGTATGTTTTTGTGAATGTTTAGTGTGTTGGTGATTAAAGGTAGAGAGAGAATAGTTAATGTAATTAATATAAATGAGGTGAATAGGTTTATTACTTTTATTTGGAGTTGCACCAATTTTTTGGCTCCTAAGACCAACGGATAACTTCTATCCTTTAAAAGTCAAGGGAGCCATATTTTTATATATGGAAAATAGAATTAGCAGTTCTATTATTGCACTCTCTTTTGGTAAATAGAAGGGTTTAAGCCTTCGTTATTAGATTCACAATCTAGAGTTTTGTTTAAACTATATTTACAATACGTTAGTCCTATGATAATTTTGGGGTTGAAGGTTAATATAATAAGGGGTAATATATGTATAGATATTAAGGTGTTTTCTCGTGTGTATGAGGGTTTAATATTATAGATATGGTATGTGAATTTACCTCGTTGTGTTATGGTAAGTATATAGAGAGAATAAAGGGCAGTAATGAGTATATTAAAGCCTGTTATAATAATTGTAAGATTCGATCATGAAAAAGAGGCTATAATTACGAATAGTTCTCCAATCAGATTAATGAATGGGGGTAGAGCTAGGTTAGTTAGGCTGGCTAGTAATCATCAGGTGGCTATTAGAGGTAGGAAGGCCTGAAGTCCTCGTGCTAATAGTATTGTTCGGCTGTGAATGCGTTCGTAGTTCGAATTTGCAAGACAGAACAGTATTGATGATGTTAAGCCATGTGCAATTATAAGGGCTGTGGCGCCTATAAAACTTCATGGAGTTTGTATAAGGATTGCTACGATGACTAATGCTATATGGCTGACTGATGAATAAGCGATTAATGATTTTAGGTCTGTTTGTCGTAAGCAAATTGAGCTGGTTATAATTATACCTCATAGGCATAATATAATGAAAGGATATGCTATGATTTTTGTTGTTGGATTTAAAATTATGGTGAGGCGTAGTATGCCATAGCCGCCTAACTTTAGTAATACGGCTGCGAGGACTATAGATCCGGCAATAGGGGCTTCTACGTGTGCTTTGGGTAATCATAGGTGTAGGCCATATAAAGGTATTTTAACTATAAATGCTATAATGCATGCTAATCATAGTAAGTTACTAGATCATAGGTTAGATATATCTTGGGATCATATGTTTATTACTAAATAATTTAGTGATCCTAGGGAATTTTGTACATAAATTAGTGCTACTAATAATGGTAGGGATCCAATGAGAGTATAAAATAGGAAGTATAGGCCTGCATTTAGTCGTTCTGTTTGGTTACCTCATCGGGTAATAATAATAAGGGTTGGGATTAATGTGGCTTCAAAGAGAATATAAAATAAGATTAATTCGGTAGCTGTAAATGTTATAATCAAAAATATTTGTAAAAAGGTTAATATGGATAAGTATAATTTTTTTCGCATTAAAGATTCTTTTGTAAGGTGGTGTTGGCTAGCTATAATTATTAGTGGGAGTAGTCATACTGTTAGTATTAGAAGGGGTGAGGATAGTGAGTCGGAGAAGAATATAAGTGAGAAGTTATTGCTGTTATTTTCAGTTTGATTTAATAAAGGTAGAGTTGTAAGACTAATTATTAGACTATAGGAAGTTGTGTTAATTCAGATTAGGGTACTGTTGGAATATCAGATTACTGGAAATAATATGATTGTTGGGATAATGATTTTTAGCATTGAAGGAGGTTGAGATTTTGAATATAATCTAGACCATAGTTATTTGATACTATAACTAATAGGGCTAAGCCGATGGCAGCTTCACAGGCTGCGAAGACTAATAATAAAATGGGCATAATAAAGGATATTGTAAATTGTATGTTTAGGATAATTAGGGTACTTAAAGTAAATATTGATAATATTATGCCTTCTAAACATAGTAGGGATGATATTATATGGGAACGAAATATTAGTATGCCTAGTAGGGCGGCGGTAAAAGCTAAGTTGATGTTAATGGAAATTGATGGCACGTTGGTAATTATGATTTATCATAATCTAATGAGTCGAAATCAATTATTTTAATTTAAACTAATTACCATTTTATTCTTCTCATTCTAGTCCTTTTTGTAATCATTCATAAATGAGACCTAAGGCCAAGATAATAATTAGTATGAGGGCTATTGTTACTGTGATTTTAAGATTATTTGATTGGGATGCTCATGGAAGTGGTAGAAGGAGTGCGATTTCTAGATCAAATAAAAGAAATGTGATTGCTACCAAAAAGAATTTTATGGAAAATGGTAAACGAGCAGACCCTGTAGGGTCAAAACCGCATTCATAGGGGTTATTTTTTTCTGCATATATATTTAATTGGGGTAGTCAGAATGCGACTGTGACAAGTACTAGGACTAAAATAATATCAATTATGAGAGTTAATGGGAGATTAATTATTCTTTTTCGGGTTTGTGCCGAAGCTAATTGATTGGAAGTCAACTGTACTAATTAATACTAAAAGAATATGATCCTCATCAGTAGATTGACACATAAAGGAACAGTCAGACTACATCTACGAAATGTCAGTATCAGGCCGCGGCTTCAAAGCCGAAATGATGACTAGAAGTAAAGTGGAACTTTAATTGACGAAAGAAGCAAATGGTAAGGAAGGTGGATCCAATAATAACATGTAATCCGTGGAATCCTGTAGCTATAAAAAATGTTGAGCCATACACCCCATCTGAAATTGTAAATGGTGTTTCAAAGTATTCTGAGGCTTGTAAGAGTGTGAAATAAATGCCTAAAATAATGGTGATAAGCAAGGATTGTAGTATACTTATGCGATCACCTTCTATTAAGCTATGGTGAGCTCATGTAATAGTTACTCCTGAGGCTAAAAGAACAGCTGTATTTAGCAAAGGAACTTCTAAGGGGTTAAGAGGATTAATACCTGTTGGGGGTCAGCAACTACCTAGTTCTGGAGTAGGGGCTAAACTTGAATGGTAAAAAGCTCAGAAGAAACCCGCGAAAAAGAAAATTTCAGAAACAATAAAGAGAATTATTCCGTATCGTAGTCCTTTTTGAACGGTAAAGGTATGGTGTCCTTGGAATGTGCCTTCTCGTACAATGTCTCGTCATCATTGATATATTGTTAATAAATTGGTTAATATACCCAGTGATAGGAGGGTAGTTGAGTTGAAATGGAATCACATAGCAAGACCGGATGTTATTAGTAGAGCGGAGAAAGCTCCTGTAAGAGGTCATGGACTGGGGTTAACTATATGGTAGGAGTGGGTTTGGTGGGTCATTAGGTGTTGTCATGTAAATAGAGGCTCACTAATAAGGTAAATACGTATGCTTGAATGAGGGCAACAGCAAATTCAAGGATTGTGAGAAGAATTAAGATGATAAATGTAATTGAGGAGACGGTTGGGCTGATTGAAGTTAACACTATAGTAGCTCCACCGATTAGGTGAATTAGCAGGTGGCCTGCTGTAATATTGGCTGTCAGTCGAACGGCTAGAGCCATAGGTTGAATGAAAAGACTAATAGTTTCAATAATAATTAGTATGGGAATGAGAGGAATGGGTGTACCTTGAGGTAAGAAATGGGCTAGGGATGCTTTTATTTTGTGACGAAAACCTGTAATTACTGCAGCTGCTCACAGGGGGATAGCTATGCCTAGATTTATAGACAGTTGAGTGGTAGGGGTAAACGAGTGGGGTAAAAGGCCTAGTAGATTTGTAGAGCCAATAAATAGGATTAGTGACATTAATATAAGTGATCAAGTTCGTCCCTTGATATTATGTATTGCCATTATTTGTTTAAGTACTAATTTAATTAATCATTGTTGTAAGGATATTAGTCGATTACCAATGAGACGATAAGGATTATGGAAAAAAATAATTGGAAATATAATAATAAAAATTACAATGGGGATTCCTACGATTGTTGGGGTAATGAATGAGGCAAATAAATTTTCGTTCATTTTGTTTCTCAAGGGTTGATAAATTGGTGTTTTTTGTTATTTTTAGATTTAGGGCCAGAGGGAAAATTGAATTTTGAGATTTTTAATTGAAGAATAGTAAATAGAGTCATGATTATAGATAGGATTGTGATTAGTCATGTTGATGTGTCTAGTTGTGGCATTTCACTGTGGAAAGATTTAAGGACTTTCAATCTTTAACTTAAAAGGTTAATGCTTGTTAGCTTCACAGTGATATTACAGTGTAGATAGTAGTCACTCTTCAAAATGCTTTAGTGGAACTAGTTCTAGCACAATTGGTATAAAGCTGTGGTTTGCACCACAGATTTCTGAACATTGACCGTAGTAAATACCTGCACGAGAAGTTATTAAGGTTGCTTGATTTAGGCGTCCTGGGATAGCATCTGTTTTTACACCTAAAGATGGTACAGTTCATGAGTGTAGTACGTCTTCTGAAGAGATGAGTATGCGAATAGATATTTCTGTTGGTAGTACTACTCGATTATCCACTTCTAGTAGTCGTAGTTCTCCTGGATCGAGTTCTAATGGAGGGGTTATGTATGAGTCAAAGCATAAGCTTTCGTAGTCTGTATATTCATAGCTTCAATATCATTGATGACCTATAGTTTTAAGAGTTAGAGAAGGAGTTGTAATTTCGTCTATTATATATAAAATACGTAATGATGGGAGGGCAATGAGAATTAAAATTACTGCCGGTAAAATTGTTCATACTGTTTCTACTTCTTGAGCGTCTATGGTGCTTGTATGAGTGAGTTCCGTGGTAAGCATAAGGGAAATGATATATAGGACTAATGAGCTAATTAAAAATACAATTATAAGGGTGTGATCGTGAAAATATATAAGTTCTTCCATGATTGGGGAAGCGGCGTCTTGGAATCCTAATTGGGCTGGGTAGGCCATAAAGATATATAGGGGTTTAACCTATAAATTAACTTTGACAAAGTTATGTAATAATTTTACTAATATCTTCTATGGAGAAAGTCATAATGGTTATGTGGTTGGCTTGAAACCAATTATAGGGGGTTCAATTCCTTCCTTTCTTAATGAAGCTTTTACATAGGCAGGTTCTTCAAATGTATGATAAGGCGGGGGGCAGCCATGAAGTCATTCTAGGTTTGTTGGAGTTAAGTCTACTATATGAACTTCACGTTTTGATGAGAGAGCTTCTCAGATTATGAAAATTATTAGTATTACTGCTGTTAAAGAGATGAAAGAGCCAATAGATGAAACTGTATTTCATATAGTATATGCGTCAGGATAATCGGAGTAACGTCGAGGTATACCTGCTAAACCTAAAAAATGTTGGGGGAAGAATGTTATGTTTACGCCTACAAATATAATTGCGAAGTGAATTTTGGCTCAGGAGTCATCTAAAGTGTACCCTGAGAATAAAGGAAATCAGTGTACGAAGCCTCCTATAATAGCAAATACTGCTCCTATTGATAGTACATAATGGAAATGAGCTACTACGTAATATGTATCGTGAAGTACAATGTCTAGTGATGAGTTAGCTAGTACAATTCCTGTCAAACCTCCTACTGTGAAAAGAAAGATAAATCCTAATGCTCATAATATAGCGGGTGATCATTTAATGCTACCTCCGTGCAGAGTAGCTAATCAGCTAAAAACTTTTACACCGGTAGGAATTGCAATAATTATAGTGGCAGATGTAAAATATGCACGGGTGTCAACATCTATTCCTACAGTAAACATGTGGTGGGCTCATACAATAAATCCTAAGAAACCAATAGATATTATGGCTCAGACTATGCCTATATATCCAAATGGTTCTTTCTTACCTGAATAGTAAGTGACGATGTGAGAAATTATACCAAAGCCTGGAAGAATTAGGATATATACTTCGGGGTGTCCAAAGAATCAAAATAAATGTTGATATAAGATAGGATCACCCCCTCCTGCAGGATCAAAGAAAGTGGTATTGAGGTTTCGATCAGTTAAGAGCATAGTAATTCCTGCTGCCAATACTGGTAAGGATAGGAGTAAAAGCACGGCAGTGATTACTACTGATCACACAAATAAAGGGGTTTGATATTGTGATATGGCTGGAGGTTTTATATTAATTACTGTAGTAATGAAGTTGATAGCCCCTAAAATTGAAGATACACCGGCTAAGTGTAAAGAAAAAATAGTTAGATCTACTGATGCTCCTGCGTGGGCTAAATTCCCTGCTAAAGGGGGATATACTGTTCATCCGGTACCTGCACCTGCTTCCACTATTGAAGAGGCGAGAAGAAGCAGGAAAGATGGTGGTAAAAGTCAAAAACTTATATTATTTATTCGTGGAAATGCCATGTCTGGAGCTCCAATTATTAATGGAATCAATCAATTACCAAAACCTCCAATTATAATTGGTATAACCATAAAGAAAATTATGACAAATGCGTGGGCAGTTACAATTACGTTATAAATTTGATCATCACCTAGTAGAGCTCCTGGTTGGCCGAGTTCTGCGCGGATGAGAAGGCTAAGGGCCGTCCCTACTATTCCGGCTCAAGCCCCAAATAGAAGATAAAGGGTTCCGATGTCTTTGTGGTTTGTTGAATAGAACCAACGGTTAATGAACATAAGTATAAGGTAAAATGGCTGAGTAAGCATTAGACTGTAAATCTAAAGACAGAGGTTGAACCCTCTTTTTACCAAGCTCTGAGGTGAAATTTCATATTGAATTGCAAATTCAAAGAAGCAGCTTCAATTCTGCCGGGGCTTCTCCCGCCTTTTTTTTCTGAGCGGCGGGAGAAGTAGATTGAAGCCAGTTGATTAGGGTGTTTAGCTGTTAACTAAAATTTCGTGGGGTTATAGCCCACCAATCTAGTGAGGACTTAGCTTAATTAAAGTAGTTGATTTGCATTCAGCTGATGTAGGATAGATTCTTGCAGTCCTTATTTGCAGAAATTAAGTAATAATATACTTTCTTAGGGCTTTGAAGGCTCTTGGTCTATTTAACCTAAATTTCTAATTCAGGGTTGAGAATACTGGTGATAATGGAAGAGATAAAGTGGAAAGGATAATTAGTGGTGATAGGAGTAAAGATCGTTTTTTGAGTTGGAATTGTCATTTTATTTTGATATTATTAGGTGTTGGAAATAAGGTTAGGGAAGTAGAATAAATTAGTCGTATATAAAAATATAAGTTTAGGAGTGCTATAATAGCTATTATTGTAGCTACAATGATGTTATTGTTTTTTGTAAGTTCTTGAATGATAACCCATTTGGGAAGAAAACCTGTAAGAGGAGGTAGGCCTCCTAGGGATAACAGGGAAACTAGAATTATTGTAGTAATTGTTGGTGATTTGCTTCATAGGCTTGATAAGGTTAAAGTGGTTGTGTTTGTATTTATATTTAGTATTGTAAATATAGTAATTGTTAATATTAGATAAATAAAAAGGTTTAATATTGTTATGGATGGACAGAATATAAGAATAGTTATTATTCATCCTATATGTGCGATTGATGAATATGCTAGGATTTTTCGTAGTTGAGTTTGGTTTAGCCCCCCTCAGCCACCGGTTAGGACAGATAGTAGGGCAATTAATATGAGGATATTTAGGTTAATTGAAGGGAATATTTGAATTATAATAGAGATAGGGGCTAGTTTTTGTCATGTTAATAATAATATGCCTGTTATTAGTGAAACTCCTTGTGTGACTTCGGGGACTCAGAAGTGGAAGGGGGTTATCCCTAATTTTATTGTTAGGGCAACGATTATTGTAGAGGAAATTAATATATTATTGGAATCAATATTGGTGATAGTTCATTGGCCTGAGTGCATAGCATTAAATACAATGGTAAATATTAGTAGTATAGAGGCTGTTGCTTGTGTGAGGAAATATTTGGTAGCTGCTTCTGTGGATCGTGGTTTTGGGTTCTTTGCTAAAATTGGAATAATTGATAATATGTTAATTTCTAATCCAATTCAGATTAGAAGTCAGTGTGAGCTGATTATTGTGAGTATGGTGCCTATAAAAATTGTTGTTATAATAATTATGAGAATTGGAGGTTTAATTAGTACGGGAAGGGTTTAAACCAACATTTTCGGGGTATGGGCCCGATAGCTTATTTAGCTGACCTTACTGTATGGGTAGAGTATGGTGTATATTGGTTGCACGGTGGATTTTGAATCCTTAAGAATAGGTTCAATGCCTGTTACTCTAGAAACAAGAGGATTTAAACCTCTATTATTTACTCTATCAAAGTAATTCTTTTATCAGACATGTTTCTATATTTGCGGTGGAATACTTGATGTTGAAATAGGTAAGGAAATATATCATATGCATAGTGACAGTGTTAAGGGAAGAAAGTTTTTTCATAATAAGTGTATTAGTTGGTCGTATCGGAATCGTGGGTAAGATGCTCGTACTCATAGGAATAGTATGGCTAGTAAAAGGGTTTTGGTGGCGAAATTTGTTGTATATACTTCTGGTATATAGGGATTATATAGTGTGCCTAAAAAAATAATTGTGGTTAAAGCATTTATTATGATAATGTTTGTGTACTCGGCTATAAAAAATAGAGCAAAAGGTCCTGCGGCATATTCAACGTTAAACCCTGATACTAGTTCGGATTCCCCTTCTGTTAAATCGAATGGGGCTCGGTTTGTCTCTGCTAAGGTGGAAATAAATCATATTATGGTTAATGGTCATGATGGAATGATTAATCAGAGGTATTCTTGAGTTGTGATTAGGCTAGAGAGGGTAAATGATCCACTCATTAGGATAATTGACAGGAGAATAATAGCAAGGGTTACTTCATATGAAATTGTTTGTGCTACTGCTCGTAGGGCTCCGATTAGGGCATATTTTGAATTGGATGCTCACCCAGATCATAGAATTGAATATACTGCTAAACTTGATGTAGCTAATATAAATAAGAGTCCTATATTTATATTAATTAGAGGTAATGGGAATGGTATGGGAATTCACATAATTAGTGCAATTGATAGAGCCAGGGTTGGTGCAATGATATAAAGTGATATAGAAGAAGCTAGTGGTCGTAGTGGTTCTTTAATAAATAATTTTACTGCGTCAGCGAAGGGTTGTAGTAAACCATGTGGACCTACGATATTAGGTCCTTTTCGGAGTTGTATATAGCCTAAGATTTTTCGTTCGATTAGGGTAAAGAATGCTATGGCTAGGATAATAGGGATAATGAGGAGGAGTAGATTAATTGTGAACATTAGTGTTAAGAAGAGGAGTTGAACCTCTGATAATAAAGGTTTAAGTTTTATGCAATTACCGGGCTCTGCCATCCTAACCAACCCTTATCTTGGGTAATATATTGATTAGCATATTAGATTAAGTTTGTTACATCTATTATGTTTAGGGCACTAAGTTTAAGTTGGTCCTTTATTCTCTTGTCCTTTCGTACTAGGAGGAAAAATTAAATAGATAGAAACCGACCTGGATTGCTCCGGTCTGAACTCAGATCACGTAAGACTTTAACCGTTGAACAAACGGACCGTTAATAGCGGCTGCACCATTAGGGTGTCTTGATCCAACATCGAGGTCGTAAACCCTATTGTCGATATGGACTCTATAATAGGATTGCGCTGTTATCCCTAGGGTAACTTGTTCCATTGATCAAATTAGTTTGGGTCAATTAATATATTATTTATATACTTTGACTGGTTAAGTCTAAGTTAAAATTGTTCGGAGGTTGTGTTATGCTCCGAGGTCACCCCAACCGAAATTTCTAACCCATAAATAATTATTGTTTTATGTCTTTATTAGATTTAATTGTATTTATTTGGGTTATATTATTTAAGCTCCATAGGGTCTTCTCGTCTTATTGATTTATTCCCGCCTCTTCACGGGAAGGTCAATTTCACTGATTAAAAGTAAGAGACAGTTGAACCCTCGTGTAGCCATTCATTCAAGTCCTTAATTAAAGAACAAGTGATTATGCTACCTTTGCACGGTCAGGATACCGCGGCCGTTAAACATGTGTCACTGGGCAGGCGGTGCCTCCAATATTTAATAGGCTGGAGGTGATGTTTTTGGTAAACAGGCGGGGTTGAGTTTTGCCGAGTTCCTTTTACTTTTTTAGATCTTTCCTTAATGCACGCCTGTGTTGGGTTAACAGTTATTTAAGATAAAGGGCTTGTATAATGTATATCTTTATCTGGTTGTTAATTACCAGTGGGTATCCGGTCTGGTATAAGCTTATGCTAGGAGAATTAATATTCTTGTTACTCATATTAACAGTATTGCTTCTATAGAATAATAGATTAATCCAGTTGATTAGTAGGAGGTATATTTATATTAATTGAATTAGGTAATTATTATGTGTTGAGCTTGAACGCTTTCTTAATTGGTGGCTGCTTTTGGGCCAACTATGGTATTGATATTATTTACTCTATACTAAAGGTTGTAGCCTGGTCTAAAGAGCTGTCCCTCTTTAGATTAACATTTAAATTAACATGAGGTTTAATAGATTACTTTAGGTTAACTTAAAGTTGAACTAAAATTCTTTTCTGGATAACCAGCTATCACCAGGCTCGATAGGCCTTTCACCTCTACTTATAAATCTTCTCACTATTTTGCCACATAGATGAGTGTGCTCTTAATAGCTGTTTATGAGTAGCTCGTCTGGTTTCGGGTTCCTTGACTGAAGTTCTTTTTGTCAAATTGTTCTAGTTAAGTCATTATGCAAAAGGTACAAGAGTTTAGCTTTGCTTTTTTATACTTTAGGATTAGTTCTTTCATTTTTCCCTTGCGGTACTGCTCTCTATAGCGCTGAATATAATTTCTATCTCCTATACTATTATTTATTATGGTAAATGTTTTGATTAAAGGGAATAAATTTGTTGTGAAGTGGGGTGGAGTCAGGCTAAGATTAGTTTCAAAGCGGTCACATTGTTGTGAAATCTTCTGGGTGTAAGCCGGGTGCTTTACATTAAGCTACACTTTGAATATTCCAAGCACACTTTCCAGTACGCTTACCTTGTTACGACTTGTCTCCTCTTATAAATTAAGGGTTATTATTAGGGATTGAGTAGATTGAGTTTGAGGAGGGTGACGGGCGGTGTGTGCGCGCTTCATGGCCTTATTCAGTTAAGCACTCTATTCTTAACTTACTGCTAAATCCTCCTTTGGTCTTTCGTTTCATAAAGATTACTGTAATTATTGTTCTGTTGTAAGAAAATGTAGCCCATTTCTTTCCACCTCATAGACTACACCTTGACCTAACGTTTTTATGTCATATGTTTGTGCTTACTTTATGGCCTTGACAGGGTTTGCTGAGGATGGCGGTATATAGATTGTATTAGCAAGAGGGGGTGAGGTTTAACGGGGTTTATCGATTATAGAACAGGCTCCTCTAGATGGGTATAAAGCACCGCCAAGTCCTTTGAGTTTTAAGCTATTGCTTGTAGTTCTCTGGCGAGTAATATTGTTCATTGTTGAATTACTTAAGTTTAGGGCCAAGCATAGTGGGGTATCTAATCCCAGTTTGGGTTTTGGCTGTCGTGGCTTCAGAAGTATTAAAGTCACTTTCGTGGGTTATTTTATTTTTAGCTGGAGCTTTTTACAGCTTAGATAAAATTTAACTTTATTTGTAGTTTGTCTTAAACACACTTTACGCCGTAAATTATTAGTTTGGGTTAATCGTATGACCGCGGTGGCTGGCACGAAATTTACCAACCCTTATTTATCAGTATAACTTAGTCAAACTTTCGTTTATTGCTTAAGTTTTGTCACTGCTGTAACCCGTGGGGGAGTGGTTTAGCAAGGTGTCATGAGCTGCTGTATTAGTGTGCTTGATACCTGCTCCTGTTGATAATAAGTGTGATTAAGAATATCTAGAGGGCATTCTCACTGGTATGCGGTTACTTGCATGTGTAGGCTTGCTGATAACTAATAATAAGGCTAGGACCAAACCTATATGTTTATGGAGTAAAAAACTCATCTGGGCATTTTCAGTGCCTTGCTTTGTATAATTTAAGCTACATTAAC